CTTTACCATATTCTGAATTCAATGGTTTCAATAAATCCCCTACAACAGTTCGCCTTGGACCAGATCTGGAACTACCCTCCACGCTTTGTGTAGCCATAAATCCTATTTGTATTAATTGAGATTTGTTGACTTTGTATACCATTCCGTTGTAAATAAATAATCTGATCATAGATCCATCGCGGTCTTGAAATTATATAATAATGGAAACAGCAACCCTAGTCGCCATCTTTATATCTGGTTTACTTGTAAGTTTTACTGGGTATGCCTTATATACTGCTTTTGGGCAACCCTCTCAACAACTAAGAGATCCATTCGAAGAACATGGGGACTAGTTGAAGTAAAGAGCCTCCCAATTTTGGGAGGCTCTTTACTTCAATTAAGATAACGAAAAGTCATTTTATCTTTTTAGTTGGAACTTTAGGTGGTTCTCGAAAAAAGATAGCGAAAAAAATGATTCCTAAAGTTGAGACTAAAAGGAATGTATAAACCAATGCTTCCATAAATTCAATTGTGATTTACAATTATAGCTTCCATACCTATTTATTTATTGGGGGTCGTCTCCCGGATAAAAAAAGAACAAGATTCAAAGAAACGACGGCAATTCAAATTCAGATATCTTCAGTACCCTATAGTCAAATTTCAAAAATAAAATAGAATAGAGGTGAAAAGTAAGAGATATCAAATATTGTATCAGACTGCCTGTCTTCTTGTAGTTGGATCTCCAATTTTTTGGAATGCTCCAAATTCCACTTGAACGTCTAAATCCGGATCAATACCAGCAAAAACGTCTCTGAACAAAGTTCGAGCACCATGCCAAATGTGTCCGAAGAAAAAGAGCAGAGCAAACGAAGCATGTCCAAAAGTAAACCAACCCCTTGGACTGCTACGAAAAACGCCATCGGATTTCAAAGTAGCACGATCTAATTCAAAAATTTCGCCCAATTGGGCGCGTCTAGCATATTTTTTCACAGCAGCGGGATCACTATAACTGACTCCATTTAGTTCGCCGCCATAGAACTCAACGGTTACACCTACTTGTTCGACACTATACTTTGACTCTGCCCTTCGAAAAGGAACATCAGCTCTAACAATTCCATCTCCGTCTACCAAAACAACCGGAAATGTTTCAAAAAAAGTAGGCATACGACGTACAAAAAGTTCACGCCCTTCTTTATCTCGAAAGATAGGATGCCCTAGCCACCCAACAGCTATTCCATCTCCGTTGTCCATTGAGCCCGCTCTGAACAATCCACCCTTTGCCGGATTATTGCCGATATAATCATAAAAAGCTAATTTTTCGGGAATTTTAGACCAAGCTTCGGATAAACTTTGATTTTCGGCCAGCCCAGCACTAACTCTTCGATATATTTCTTGCTGGAAGTATCCTTGATCCCATTGATAACGAGTGGGACCAAATAATTCAATCGGAGTAGTTGCTGAACCATACCACATAGTTCCAGCAACAACAAAAGCTGCAAAAAAGACAGCAGCGATACTACTGGAAAGGACAGTTTCAATATTTCCCATACGTAATCCTTTGTATAAACGTTGAGGCGGACGCACACTAAGATGGAATAGGCCCGCTAATATACCCAACGTGCCCGCTGCAATATGATGAGAGGCTATTCCTCCCGGAACAAAAGGATCAAAACCTTCCACACCCCATGCTGGACTTACAGGTTGTACCTTTCCAGTTAGGCCATAAGGATCGGACACCCATATTCCAGGACCATACAACCCGGTTACATGAAAAGCGCCAAACCCAAAGCAAGCCACCCCTGAGAGAAATAAATGAATTCCAAAGATCTTGGGCAAATCCAAAGAAGGTTTTCCTGTACGCTCATCGCAAAATATTTCTAGATCCCAATACACCCAATGCCAAATAGCTGCCAAGAAGCACAAGCCAGAAAACACAATATGTGCCCCAGCCACGCCTTCATAACTCCAAATACCCGGATTCGTTATAGTTCCTCCGGTGATACTCCAGCCACCCCATGAATTGGTTATTCCTAAACGAGTCATGAAGGGTATAACGAACATACCTTGTCTCCACATTGGATCGAGAACGGGGTCAGAGGGATCAAAAACTGCTAATTCATAAAGAGCCATCGAACCGGCCCAACCAGCAACTAAAGCTGTATGCATTATATGGACAGACAGCAAACGACCTGGATCATTTAATACGACGGTATGAACACGATACCAAGGCAAACCCATGGAAATACCCCTTTATTAACGAAAAATAGACACTATGTAACTTTATTGCACTGGAAAAACTATGTTATGGATCTCCCCTTTTATTTTTAAGTTTAAGTGGATTATCTCGGAGAAAGAATTAATATTTTTTTTCTATTCTTTTTTTTTAGTAATAATGTAACAATTCCGTTTGTAGAAACAAAGAAAAGAGAACCAGATCTATTCTATATCCGATAAGTACCAATACGCAATGGGGGGTTGACTCCGTTTTATATGAGCGAGTGCATAGATAGTTTTTCATCATTCACAGTACCTATTCGTAAGAATTGGACTCTATTCGTTTTGTCTTCCTTTATTTTTTTTTTTTTTATTATAAATATATTTTATAAATATAAACTTATCGAATCCATGCATAAAATATTCTAAAGGTTATTATATATTTTTTTTTTTTTTATTATAAATATATTTTATAAATATAAACTTATCGAATCCATGCATAAAATATTCTAAAGGTTATTATATTATTAAGACAATAAATTCATTATTACGTTTTCACATCAAAGTGAAATAGAGTACTTAATTTTTTTCTTTCATTTAATGCCTATTGGTGTTCCAAAAGTTCCTTTTCGAAATCCTGGTGAAGACGATTCCATTTGGATTGACGTATAGTGCGACTTGTCAGATATATTGGGTCATACGGGATTCCCCCGTTCTCTCCCCCGATTGAGATATCCTCTGTTTCGCCCAAGAAAGATTGATTAAATCATCCAAAATTTGGAGCGTGAAGTGCAATGAAATCCAATTAGATCTATACTTTTGAGGTACTCAGATTAATATTTTATCAATTAGAATAATTTATGGTTGGCTTGTTTGGACCAAAAAAATGAAGTATCCAGGCTCCGTTTAGAAGAACCCAATTGGTAATATATCCATTATGATTACTACTTGTATCATATTCTATTTATGAAGTAGGGAGAATTTCAAACTGCTAATCAGACTCAATCAAATAATAATAATATAATAGGGAGAATTTCAAACTGCTAATCAGACTCAATCAAATAATAATAATATAATAACGAATATGTCAAATATTTGACAGAGGGTGTGAAATGAATTAAAAAAAAAAGAAAAAAACGCGGTATTGGGGCATTTGCTCTATATGTGCAAATAAAAATCGGGCAAATCCTTACTCGGAGTAGAGCACAAACCTAAAAGAATTGAAGAAGCCCATTCGGGAACAAGAGAATGCCATCGTGATTTGAATTGAATCTCGATGAAAAAATACATCAATGAGAAGTTTGTTTGATAAGTTTAATAATTTTTTTTATAGGGTTAAAACTTATCTTTCTTGAAAACTTTAATAATTTTTTTTATAGGGTTAAAACTTATCTTTCTTGAAAACTGGAAGAAAAGCCCTTTCATTAGAAAAAGAAAGAGTTAAGTTAAAAAGTACTCACTATCAAAAAAGGAGGGTTCGAATCTACACATTGATTCTTTATTTTATTTTCGCGATTTTTGTTGAACTGTATGCATCAAAAGGTGCACGTACGGTTCCTAGAGGATAGAATTTTATCCTAATCAACCGACTTTATCGAGAAAGATTACTTTTTTTAGGTCAAGATGTTGATAGCGAGATCTCGAATCAACTTATTGGTCTTATGGTATATCTTAGTATCGAGAGCGAGACCAAAGATTTGTATTTGTTTATAAACTCTCCCGGCGGATGGGTAATACCCGGAATAGCTATTTATGATACTATGCAATTTGTGCGACCAGATGTACAAACAGTGTGCATGGGATTAGCTGCTTCAATGGGATCTTTTATCCTAGTCGGAGGAAAAATTACCAAACGTTTAGCATTCCCGCATGCTTGGCGCCAATGGGTTTTATTTGAAAGAAAAAAGAAAACTATGCCTTCGCCATATGAAATATTGAAATATAAATATTAAGTAATAATAGCATGGCATTTCGAATTCGATATAGATATAAGAATTTTTTTTTAAACATTCGATTATGTATCGAAAGAATAGTATGAGAAATTAAGGGTATTTCTGATTTTATTCTATCAGGGGGCCTATTTTTTTTTATTTAAGCATCACAAACTTTTTTGTTTTCGCACCGAAGGGCTCTTAACATTATTTATGTTATAAAAATAACAGAGTCCAAAAAAGGGTTGTATTTTTGAAATAAAAAAAACTTTGGGATTGCTAAATCACTGATGAAATAAAGCAACGGGACCACCATAGTATTTTGTTTTTTTTTTTTAACTTTTCCAAAGACAAGGAAAGGGCGGTTTTTGGATCATTTATTGATTTAAGCCAAATAAACTCTATATTTTTCTTCAATTTCAATAAAAGGTAAGTAAAAGTGAATTCCATTCTGGAGCCGTATGCAATGCACAAACAATGCCTGTACGGTTGTTCAATTCTATCTTTTTTTTCTTATTATTCTTTATCTCTTCTCGTCACCTTATTATGCGAGATAGAATAGCCATTTTTTTCTTATATCATCAGGGTAATGATTCATCAACCTATTGCTGGTTTTTATGAGGCACAAATAGGAGAATTTGTCCTGGAAGCAGAAGAACTACTGAAACTGCGCGAAATCCTCACAAGGATTTATGCGCAAAGAACGGGAAAACCCTTATGGGTTGTATCCGAAGACATGGAAAGAGATGTTTTTATGTCAGCAGCAGAAGCCCAAGCTCATGGAATTGTTGATCTTGTAGCAGTTGCATAAGAAATAACAGAAATTTCACGTAAATCACGATTGGAGATTTTTTTCTTACTGTACTTTCAATTACTTTCAATTTGAATTTAATATTCTATTTGAATTTAATATTCTATTAATTTTTTAATATTTAATAATCGGATAAAATAAATATTAATATAGAAAAAATTCATAATCATCCGGTTAGGATCGATCTAAACCAGCCCATTATGCATACGATTCAACATGCCAACTATTAAACAACTTATTAGAAATACAAGACAGCCGATCAGAAATATCACCAAATCCCCCGCTCTTGGGGGATGCCCTCAGCGACGAGGAACATGTACTAGGGTGTATGTGCGACTTGTTCAGATCGTGAACTTGGACAAAAGAAAACTTTTCCACTATCTATGATCAGTACGGATGAATAAGATAGAATGAAAAATCCCCTTCAGTATCTAAATTATCTAAAAAAAAGATCTATCATATTCGTCTATTGTGTATCAAATTTATGGTTTCATTGGTGTAAATCCCATCACCTCAATTTTCAATTTAAAACTAAAACGAGAAAGAATTTCCCATAGGTAGTAAATCATTATCCGTTAAGCAGGAGAAATCTTATTTAAATTAAAAGGACAAAAATTATATCTCTACTCTTGCAAGAACAGACTAACAGGGTCAACTAATTAACTAATCCTCATAATTAAATACCGTTACTGTATAGATAGATCTCCTTGTGAAAGACCTATTACTGGATAATTCATAGGTAGAGCCAAAAAGTGTAAACTGTACACGTTAACAATAGCATTGATTAAATGATGTAAACTGTACACGTTAACAATAGCATTGATTAAATGATTAAATAATGATTAAATAAAGGAGGGGCTCCGGTGTATAGAGAAGACCTCACCCGTTTAAGATTTAAGAAATAACCATAGAAACGATGGAACCCACTATTTATTTCTCTATTTCTATATTTAATTTCTCTATTTCTCTATTTTAAATTTACTATACTTTTTTTTTTATTTTATTTTTGTTTGATACCTAGTATCAATACAGTTTCTTATTTCGGGGTAAAATACCTCGAAAAAAAGAAAAATCGTGGTTGGGAAGGTTATGGTAGCAAAAGCCGTTGGAATTATTATTTTATACATTGGAAAAATCCGTTTTGTTATTATAGAAAAGGGAAAATAATAACTGAAAGAAAGGAAATCAATTAGTTATTTATCAAAGTTTCGCTTATTTTATTCAATGACCAGAATTAGACGAGGATATATAGCTCGGAGGCGTAGAACAAAAATTCGTTTATTCGCATCAAGCTTTCGCGGGGCTCATTCAAGACTTACTCGAATTATTATTCAACAAAAAATAAGAGCTTTGGGTTCGGCCCATCAGGATAGAGGTAGGCAAAAAATAAATTTTCGCCGTTTGTGGGTCATTCGGATAAATGCAGTAATTCGCGGGAATACCGTATCCTATAGTTATAGTAGATTAATAAATAATCTGTACAAGAGACAGTTGCTTCTAAATCGTAAAATACTTGCACAAATTGCTATATTAAATAGGAATTGCCTTTATATGATTTCCAATGACATTATAAAATAAGGAAATTGGAAGAAATCCATGAAATCTTTTACATGGAATTCCCTGAAGAATGAATTCCGGGAGGGTAGAATAGAAATTAGTATGATAAAATATGATATGATCATAATATCATCAAGTAAATTATGATATGATCATAATATCATCAAGTAAATTAGTCAAAATGAGCAAAAACGTTCAATAAAAAAAATTTCTTCTTCCCCAATTCGTTTTTTTCTTACGACACGACACTCAAATTTGGATTTTCGGATTTTTTGAACAAAACATTAATCTAGGTTTATTGACTTTTGATTAATCTAGGTTTATTGACTTTTGATTCAATTGAGGAATAAGCAGCCCTCTTTTTTCTGGTTCTAAGATCAGTAGTTATAGTGACCAATTCGCTTTTTTTCAAATTGTTTTTCATTATTAAGAAAAGGTAACGAAGATAAAATACGAGCTTGTTTTATAGCAATAGTAACTAATCTTTGTTGTTTTAAACTCAATCTATTCACCCGTCTAGATAATATTTTTCCTTGTTCACTAATAAATCGACTAATTAAACTCATGTTTCTATAATCAATTCGATCCCCCGATCCAATCGGGGGCAAACGCCTACGAAAAGATCGCTTGGACTTAAGAAAAAGCCGTTTGGATTTATCCATGGTTTGTTTATTCTTTATTTCGAAAATCCTATTCCGTTCAACCTATTTCGTTCAATTGGATCAAAAATGATTTAGAATTAGATTTAGAATTAAGAAATAGGATTTTGCTTGTTTATTTTAAATTGAATTAATATATTTCAATATTTAATATATATTAACAATATAGTAACATAACATTGTATTAATATGTCATTTATGTATTAATATAATATGTCATTTATGTCATTTTTCATGCACTTGTAAAGGTAACACGTAGGCGAGCGGATCCATCTATTTCTTTATCTCTCCGTGAATTGTATGTTTGTAACAATAGGGACAGAATTTTCTCAATTCCAACCGACTGGGCGTATTATGTCGATTCTTTTGAGTAATATATCTGGAAATGCCTGTTGATTTTTTATTAACACTGTTTCGAACACAACCCGTACATTCTAAAATAACCCTTACTCGAATATCTTTACCCTTGGCCATGAACCTCCGTGGGGTTTTTTATTCACTCAACTCTTCCATTTTCCGATCCGAAGTGAAGGGGAAAGGAACGAAAAAAAATAGAAGTTGCTAACTCGAAATCCAATTTTGAAAGATTTCATTGCAACGAATATACTAATATAGTAATAGTAAGTAATACAAAAATAATAAGTAATACAAAGATTTAAATTAGAATCACAGTACAATATTTCATTTAAGCATCTTGTATAATACTGTTGCACTAATCAAATTTATACTTCCCTTCTCTTAATTTACTCTTAATTTAAATTTAATTGAAGTTAACTTACTTTACTTGAAGCTGGGGCCCCGAATTCCAAGTTTTGCTGTGATTGAATCCGCTTTTATTCTTTTTTTTTTTATTTTCTAACTTATTCTAATTAAATAAAAAAAAAAAGAGGAGGGGGTAGTAGGCACAGATATTTAATTGGATCTCTAATCTTCTTCACCCCCCGCACGTTGATAACTAAAATGAAAAAAAGGGGAATGTCAGCGCATCCGGGAAAAAACGATTGATCTCGATCAATAGACCTGCTAAAGACGCAAACCATAGAGTACTTATTACCGGCGCCACAGATAGATATGTTTTTAGATCTCGCATTTAAAATCCTCCTTCGTTGTCTTCTTTATTTTTTTGTAATAAATAATGTTTATTTTTTGTAATATAATGATTATACAGATATAATCAGACGTATATGTAGTTAAAGGACGCTTGCATTTGTTTTGTAAGCGGAATCTCTAATTCAAACTAAAATGTACAACAATTTGCTAGATAAGATTTTCCTTTTCTTACAAAAAAGAAAATATGTCCCTTTTCCCGAGTATTCGCGAAATTTACGTAAGATTATTATTACGTAAGTTTACCATTATATTAAGATATAATAAGCGATATTATCATTATTATCATATAATATATGAATATAATATGAATATAATTGAATATAATATATGTATATGATATGAGAGCAAAACGAAAAAATGGCAATGTATATCAATGGAGAAAATGAAATAAGTATGTGGAAAACAAAATGGGTATTCTTTACAATAACATTGTAAACCGATTGAAAGGGATGTAGCGCAGCTTGGTAGCGCGTTTGTTTTGGGTACAAAATGTCACGGGTTCAAATCCTGTCATCCCTACCTATTACTTCGTCTCTGAGTAATAACGAGGGATCAATTGAGATCAATTAAACTTGGCCATACCTAACCTTTCGTTTTTATCATATTATATAGGATAGTATTAGGAGATTCAAGATATATTGGAGTAAGTTAAAAAAAGAATCTTTTTACTTACAGTCTGCTTTTTTGTGATTGGGATAAGAAAGCGCTCTTAGTTCAGTTCGGTAGAACGTAGGTCTCCAAAACCTAATGTCGTAGGTTCAAATCCTACAGAGCGTGATTCTGTTCTTGTTTTGTTAGGTTCAAATTTATACGGAAAAAATAAAAAAGTAATCTGAATTTGACCTCCTGCGGATTCAAGAAAGGAGGAGGTCAAACAAACAAGGCGTTAATTAATTAAAGATCCAACTGATCACCACGTCTGTATTGTAAATATGCAGTTACGAATAATCCGGCCAAAGTAATAGGAATTAGACCTAAGACAATTCCAAATAGAAAAACTTCAATCATTTCAATTTATTTGAAAAATGAAAAAGGGGGAAAAAGAGAAGGTAATATCTATCCTTAAATATTAATACATATCGCCCAAAAATCTCAATAAGCAAGAATTGGAAATTAACACAGTTAAAGAATAGATAGAATACTGTAAATTAACACAGTTAAAGAATAGATAGAATACTGTAAAAAATTTTTCTTTTCTTTTTATAAATTGTTCATTCAATTTATTTCAAATAAGTCGTATCTTGCTCAGACCAATAAATAGAACTGAGGTTATAGTTAAAGCCACTAGTAGAAACCCGAAATAACTAGTTATAGTAGGCATAAAGGAACTAAATAAACCTTTTTATACATATACTTGTAAAGCAAAAGCACTTTCCTAAGTTCAATTGGGAATTTTTTATTTCTTTTTATTTATCAATCATTATCATTATAAAGCAAAAGCACTTTCCTAAGTTCAATTGGGAATTTTTTATTTCTTTTTATTTATCAATCATTATCATTATAAATTATACACAGCACTAATAAAATAGAGCGAGATAGATAAAAAAAGAAATCAATTTATCATCTATGACATCCGCTTATATTCTCTTAATTGAATTCCGAATTGAGAGATTTCTTAGACAACTCTTGAGAAATAAAATAGAAAACTAATATTAAATAACTAATATTAAATAACTAATATTAAATAAACAAATAACTAATATTAAATAAACTAATATTAAATAATTAATATTTATATT